ATGCTCTAGCAATTGACTCTTTACTACTGAAGGATTTATTAGTACACTTGAAAGATAACCCAGAAAATAGAAAGAAAAATTGGAGAATTGGTTTATGTGGATCCTACAGGGTTGAAACCAAAAGTGAAAATGACATTGCCAAAAATTGACAAAGTAAGATTTCCATTTATTCATCAAAAGATGAGGCCCTTTTGAAGCTAGAATTGATTTTCCTTGATATCTAACATAATGCATGAAAGGATCCTTGAACAACCACAGGGTTTTCTGAAAACGATTACAACAAACTACTACAAGATGTTCTATTTTTCCATAGAAATGGGTTCGCTCAAGAAAAGTTCCAGAAGATGTTGATCGTAAATAAGAGGATTGTTTACGGAGAAAAACTAATATAGATTCGCATTCAACTACATAAGAATTATATAGGAACCAAAATAGTCTTGGATTCTCTTTTGAAAAACCATAACTAGATTTCCTTGGAGTAACGAGATTATTCCAATTATGATATTCATGAAAAAAGAATCGTAATAAATGTAAAGAGGGAACATCTTGTATCCAACATTGTAGAATTTGAACCAGGATTTCTAGATGGACGGGATAGGGTATTAGTATATCTGATACATAATTTAAATGTGATAATTTATCCTCTAAAAATGGAAATATTGAATGAATAGATCGTAAATTCTGAGATTTTGGTATTTCTTTTTTTTCTTCGAGGGAGGATAGTAATCGCAGTGAGAAAGGAATTTCCACAATGAAAACAAAACCCTCTGATATCATTTGAGAATAAAAATTCTGGTTGTGCCCAACGAATCCATTTTGATTAGAATCATTAACAGAATTGATCAAATAATTCTGTTGGTACATTCGAGTAATTAAACGTTTCACAAGTAATGAGCTAGATTTATTGTCATAACCTGAAATTTCCGTGGGTTCATAAAAAATTGATCCATTTACATTTAAACCATGATCATGAACAAGTGCGTAAATATACTCTTGAAAGAGAAGCGGATATAGGAAGTGTTGTTGTTTAGATCTACTTTTTTCTAAATATCCTTTTAATTCTTCCATTTTTTATTATACTTGAACCAGAGGCAGGAAACTTTTCTTGGGTCATCAAATGATACATAGTGCGATGTGGCCAGAACAAATATGTATATAAGGTATGTATACAGTAAGAAAAAGTGACCCTGAAAACAGAGAGTACAATCGCCAGATCTTCTTCCTATCTTTCCAGATCCAATTAATTGGTTTATGTTAACGAACATAACAAGAAAAAGAAAAGGTTAAAAATCCTTTATTTTTGCAACCCAATCGCTCTTTTGATTTTGGAATCCATTTTCTTTATCAGTATGCTCTTTCTTTTACACATTCATCTCCACTCTACCCTATCTATAATGAAGAATAGTTAGGATTCATTAAATTAAAAAAAAGTAATTGATAATCCACTCACAGGGGAACCCTTTTCCGTATCAGGCACTAATCTATTTTTAACGTCTAATTAGATTAGATCGGGTAACCATTCAAATTAAGAACAGAAGCTCGTCGCTTTTTCTTTGCCTAGAATTGGAGCCATAAGACTCTATCCATTTATTCACTCGACCAAACGGTAAATGTGAATTCATTTTGTTCCCTTCCTAAAATCAAAGGTTTTTTTTGTACCGATCCCATCCCGTAAGGATGCTTTATGAGTTCTACATTACTAATTAATATAATACGACATGCTATTTTTTCCATTCATTACCTTTCAGGATCAGTCGTGGTCTTATAGACTCTACCAAAAGTCTGGACGAATTCGTTGCTTCATCCAAATGTGTAAAAGATCATAGCCGCACTTAAAAGCCGAGTACTCTACCGTTGAGTTAGCAACCCAGATAAATACATATACATATAATATTGAATATAATATGTGAAGAGTAGATACGATCCAAATCCAAATATAATATATTTTCATTTCAATTTGAAAATAAAGAATTGATGTGATGATCAATTAAAAAAGTTTTAAAAACCAGGACAGATCCGATTAAAATACAACAGATTTCCAGACAAAAAGCAATGTATTGACAGACCTTTATATTTATTTAATTTTTTTTATCAATTCAAAAAAAAAAAAAAAAAAAATGTTTTTTCATTCATTAATAATTGAAGTAAACAACCAATATAACCAGTATAAATATAGATGGGGATAAACGGATTCATTTATTTACGATCAAATTATATTTGTTCAATACACCATTGTCAATATGAATTGCATGTTGAAGAAAATAAATCAAATTAATTAAATAAATCACATAAAGACTTGTGTTGAATTGGCACGACATAAAAAGAAATGTGGAGAAAAAAATAAGGAAGAAGTGGAGAAAATATTGAGTTTATTCAATCAATAGAAGTACAATAAGCAAGATTAACCCATTTTGGTTGGTAAATTACCAAAACAACAAAACATGGGTATGAATAGAGAAATAAAGGGGCAAATGCTGAGTCAAAAATTTAATTATACAAAGCTATATACTATATAGTAGATACTAGGCATTACCATTTTGTATTTCAAAAATCTTTTGATTAATTCAAAGTTCTTTAGACAATTAATTCGGCCTTCTTAAAAATATCATGAACAGTTCTTGTGGGTTGAGCTCCTTTTTCAAGAAAATATAGAATAGCCGGAACATTTGAATAAGTTTGATTCTTTATCGGATCATAAAAACCCACTCTCCGAAGATCTCTTCCTTCTCTTCGGGATCGAACATCAATTGCAACGATTCGATAGATGGCTCATTGGGATAGATAAGCAAAGCCCCCCCCAGAAACGTATAAGAGGTTTTCTCCTCGTACGGCTCAAGCTCAAGAAAGAATGATTTTCATTCTATTAATTTTAATTTATTTATATTTTATATTATTTTTTTTTTTTTTTATTATATATTTATATATTTAATTATATTATAATGTATTTTAATTATATTTTAAATTATATATATATAATTAGAATTGTGATTAGAATTATGTTATGAAATTCTAAATCATACTAATTATTTTATTTATACTAATTATTTTACTAATTTTGTTTAGATTTAATTATAAATTATATTATATTTAGATATTAGTTCTATATTATATTTAGATATTAGTTCTAATATTATAAGATATTAGTTCTAATATTATATTAATATTATATATATTATAGATATTTATTATATTAATATTATAGACATTTATTAGTATAGATATTAAATAAATTAGTAAATTAGATATTAAATTAGATATTAAATCTATTTATATTTATTAAATATATATTGTATTGTATTTTTTTTTTATATTATTATTATTATTAATATTTTATTATATTATTAATTTATTATATTATTATTATAATTATATTATTATTATATAATAATAATAATATATATATATATTATATATATATATATATTATATAGAATATAAATTTAATTCAATTTAAATGTTATAAATTTATATTTATAATTTACTATTTATAATTTATATTATTAGAATTTATATTATTATTATATTAATATAAATAATATCAATTAAATTAAATAAATAATATAAATTAAATAATAATTAAATAATAATATAAATAAAAACAATTCAAAAAAAAAAAAAAATAGTGAAATTTAAATAAAATAAAAATATAATATAATAATAAATAAAATATCAATAGTGATAGTCATAATGGTATAATGGCAAACTGATCCATAAATAAAATCATAAATTAGACTATGATTGGAATTGTTTTATTTTTCCATAAAGAAAAAACAAAACTTCATTCATTTGTACTCATAACTCAAGTTGGGTAGCTCTGAAAGAATTCGAATAGAAATCCTTAGAATTAATTGAGTCGTCTGTAACCTTTTTTGTTTGTCTCATCTCAAATCTATTTGAATTTTATTACTTATTCTAATTCCTTATTTTGATACAATTGTTGAGACAGTTGAAAATAGTGTTTCCTTGTTCCGGAATCCTTAATCTTTGCTTTGTTGAATCGTTAGGTTTAGACATTACTTCGGCGATCTTACTCCTTTCAAAACGGCAGCAACATACCCTTTTTTTTTTTTCTAGGGAAAAATTATATGAACGATTGATTCCCTTGTAATACACTTTTGATCAAAATAGTTTCACCAATTCCAACAAGTTTGACTTTTTGATTTCAAATTGTTAGAATTTGAATCTTTCGATTTCTAAATTGAAGATATATTTACAAAGTTGGTCCAGCTTATTGATTGGCATTAACCCTAGATTCTTTCCCCCGATATGATAAATGATGAATCAAATCATTACTTTCTACTCGAGCTTTATCGTGTACTATTTACTTATTACTTACAACCCAACAAAAATGGGGTTCCTAGTAGAACAGAACAAACCATGTCGAGCCAAGAGCATCCTCATTTCTATAGAAAATGGTGGATATCAGAATCCACACAAGTGATCACGTCCTTCAAGTCGCACGTTGCTTTCTACCACATCGTTTCAAACGAAGTTTTACCATAACATTCTTTTAATTCCGAACCGGGATGAAATTGATTCAATATGGAATCATGAATAGTCATTGGCTCAATCGGTACATTTTAGGACATACTTTTTTTATTCATTTTCCTTTTATTTATGGATAAAAAGTCTTTATCCTGATCCTGAGAAGTCTCAGCAAGAAAAGAATCCAAATTAACTCCCATATTCTAGCCTATGAAGGAAACCATTTATATTTACAAAAAAAAAAAAAAAATGAGGAAATCACTTGTTAGACCTATTTACATATTCAACCAACAGATTGTTCAGAACGATCAGTTATGAAAAAGGATCCCTTCTCAAAAAAAATAAATTTTAGACCTAAAAAAATGGGTCTTTCATCTTTCATTACCTTTAATTTCCATTCCAATCAGGAACTAAATCATTTATTAACCAAATAAAATATTTATTAACCAAAAAACAATAACTATACCAATGCCTAAAATTCCAATGAACCAGAAGGATCAGAAGTCTATTTTCTCGAGAAAATTGATTTCTCACACTTCCATTTCTTCGAGTACCAAGGATTCATAAGAAATCAATAAAAATAATTTAGTTTAATTAAAGAATCTTATCTTGTACTTCAAGACCATGACTGTAAATATGTTTTCCAATAATTACTGAATTCAATTTCTTCTTCAATCAAGCAGTACTCACAATCATAAACAAGTAGCTAATAATTTTGAGTGGATATCTATCTCATTCATTTGGATATCTCATTCATTAAAGTAAAGATAGATATGAGAATTCTACTATGTCCAACTGAATCATCAATGGTTAAATTGGAACCCGAAATTTTGAGAAACCAATGTTTTTTTATTTTCATGGGTATGGAATGGAAAATATCTCATATAAGGTAAGATTTAGATCGTTATTTTTTTTTTTCAGATAAAAAAATAAATCAGGACCAGAGGAGTATGATCTTTCCATATTCATCCATCATATACAATGAACATTTGTTACCAAAGGCATAGGTAATTATGTATATTTATTTAATTTTAATTAAATTATGACAGAATTTTTCGCTTAAAACAAAAGAGTTGACTACGGAAATAGAACACAAACAATACATAATACATATGGGCATAGCACTCAGTCATTTTTTGCAAATTTGGCTTTACTTTACGTTTTTTCGTCAATCCATTTTTTTAAGTAAATTGAATAATATAATATAGGAATTTCCTCACCCGAATCGCTATATTAACTTACAATTTTTTATTTGAACCGGATACAAAAGTAAATGCGTCATGTTTGATGTTCCATTTGAATTTGACTCCATCCTAGTTAGTTTTAGGGGCTTTAATTTAAAACCAGTAATGTAATAGAATTATCTCCAAAAACCTCTATTCTTTCGTTTAGTCTCTACATAGACTGTGGAATACCCGATTCACTTACTTTAGGCCTTAATGAATGGAGAGATTTTTTGCATTTAGATTCTGAAGAATTGATCTGGGACGGAAGGATTCGAACCTCCGAGTAACGGGACCAAAACCCGTTGCCTTACCGCTTGGCCACGCCCCATTTAGATTTCTATTTGACACCAATAAACATTATTACCCTTGTGGGGCATTCGTCAATTCCAGACAATAAATATGACAATAAAAATAAATAAAATAAATACATATGGCATAGGATATCTTGTTATTCTTGCTGGTATTTGATACATGTAAATAGAGAATAAAAATTTCATTGATCATTACATATAATTCAATTAAGATATTGTATGAAAGTATAATTCCTTGTATTCTCATTTGAAAATGTGAGGATTTTGGATTTGGATTTTTTTGGGGGAGTTCAAATCAAAGAAAAAGAAGGATTTTTTACCTACCTTCTTTCTTCATTTTCCCTTATATCAATAATTCAATAAAAATTAAATTATCTACAAAAAGAAATGTTTATTTGTTATGCTTAATATTTTTTTTAGTTTAATCTGTATTTGTCCTAATTCTGCCCTTTCCTCGAGTAGTTTTTTCTTCGGGAAATTACCTGAGGCTTATGCTCTTTTCAATCCAATCGTAGACATTATGCCCGTCATACCTGTACTTTTCTTTCTCTTAGCCTTTGTTTGGCAAGCTGCTGTAAGTTTTCGATGAAGTAAGTTCTTAATACTCTACTAAAAATAGTCATGATTTTTTCGATAAAAAAAAAAATTCTAACAATTCTTGATAAGATCATATGAGTCTTACATTACAAATAAAAATCCTCCATTAAAAAAGAAAAATTCTTGTATATTGGGTAAAGGCAGCGATGAATTTGGATCAGTCCATTTCCCCCTTCCGTCCGCCCTTCCAATGAGCAAGGACTTTATTAGATTAGGTTTTTCCACAATACCTAATTGTTAATATTACAATAACAATTTTGATAACGAAAAAATCAGAATCTTAATTACAAATAAATTCATGAATTTGAAATATAAAAATGCATTCTTTTTTTTTAGAAAAAAAAAAACACTTACTTAATTAAGAAAATTTTTTCTTTATTTTTTCATATTTTGGTGTACAGTACATGTGTTACAAAACTCAAATGGATAATCTATTTCCTTTTTTTTTTTTACCAAAAAATGATCTTATCTTGGAGATTGTGTAATGCTTACTCTCAAACTTTTCGTTTACACAGTAGTGATATTCTTTGTTTCTCTCTTCATCTTCGGATTCTTATCTAATGATCCAGGACGTAATCCTGGGCGTGATGAATAAAAAACTAAGAGATTTTTATCATTTTTCCTTGCTATGAATATTTTTTTATGTATTCCATACATTTAACTATGATAAAATAAAACAAAGGATCGAGATTTTTCGAATTCAGAAATATCAAGTGACCAGAGAAAGCGAAAGCGGAGAGAGAGGGATTCGAACCCTCGGTACGAAAAACTCGTACAACGGATTAGCAATCCGCCGCTTTAGTCCACTCAGCCATCTCTCCTAAATTTGAATTGGGATTTTTTATGTTTATGTGACACTTAAAATAACGATTTATTGATAAAAATTCGCCTTACCCATATCCCATAATATTATTATAATATTATAATAATATTATAAATATTTATATATTATATATTATATTATATATTATATTATAATAAAATTATATTACAAGACAAATAACAAATAAAATATAAATTAAAATATAAATAATATAATATTATTTGTCTTGTAATATAATCTTGTAATATAAATTAAAATATAAAAAAAAAATCAAATTAAAATGAAAATATTCAAAATATAAATATTCAAAATATAAATAAAATAGAAATATAAATAAATATAAAATATAATATAAATAGAATAAATATAAATATAATTAAATAGAAATATAATATAATATAAATATATTATTATATTATTATTTATTATTTAATTATTATTTAAATTTAATATTTTATTATTTAAATTTAAATTTTATATTTAATTTAAATTTAATTTATGACTTATTTTATTATGACTTAGACTTAACTTACTTTACTTGTTCAAGTAACAAACTTTGTTTGATCTGAAGACTTAAGATCCATCTAATTGACAAAAATTCATAAGATCTAGCACTCCAAAAAGAAATTGGAAAAGAAAATAAAGGTGGAGTTCCGGATTCTTGTAGAATTCTTTTTTATGTCCAACTTCAATATCTTCTTCAAGTCGGAACTGTCAGTAACAACTTACCATGAAACGAAAAGTATAACTTATTATATTATAGTTACATAAGCTTTTTTATATTCATATATTTAGTATTTAGGATTTTCTCAAGTCCCTGCCAAGACGGAATCAGTGTAAAGATTTCAATTTTCATCATTCTGATGCTATCTTTATATGTATCACTCCTTTGTTCGACAAATAGCTTATTAATATACAATAATTAAATTGTAGCGGGTATAGTTTAGTGGTAAAAGTGTGATTCGTCCTATTAACAACCTAAATAGTTAAAGGGTCTTTCAGTTAATATTCCAATTTCAGTTAATATTCCAATAAGAAACTTTATTTCTTAAAAAGGTTAATCCTTTACCTCTTAATATAATATTTGAGGAAAAATAGAAATTCTCGTGATTTGTATCCAAAGGTCAGTCATTTAAAAATTGAATAAAAAACATTGGATTATATGGAATTACGAAGCATAATTTTTTTTTGAGTTGATTCAACTCTTCCAATTTTTGAGTATGAGTAAAGGGATCCATGGATGAAGATAAAAAGTTTATTTCTAATCGTAACTAAATCTTCAATTTTTGTATTATAAAAAGGGGATTGAAGCCAAATAGCTAGAAAATGGTGGCTTTGGTTTACTAGAGCCATCGACATATTGTTTCAGCTCGGTGGAAACAATATTCTTTTTTTTCCTCAGGATTCCACAAGTCGAAATAAGGAACGAAGTAACTAGACAGATTTAGTAGAATTTTCCTCTTCTAGAAGGATCATCTATAAAGCTAGTAAGAGAAGCTGACATGGATGTTATGGATCTAGTTTTTCAGATTTACGACGATTCCCTTTTCATACAGCATAATTTTTTTATGTTTTTTCTTCTTGTATGCCTTAGATCTGGGAACACATCGATCTTCCATAAAGGAGCCGAATGAAACCAAAATTTCATGTTCGGTTCTGAATTAGAGACGTTAAAAATGATCAACCAACGTCGACTATAACCCCTAGCCTTCCAAGCTAACGATGCGGGTTCGATTCCCGCTACCCGCTCTATATCACTTTTATACATCCATCATTGATTCAGATATGCATTCTTTTTTGCCAAAATCTTCCGCATGCAATCCAATTCTTGTTTTTTTTTTCCGGATAAGAGAAGGAAGAAAGGGAAAAAAGAAAACTGGAATGAAAAGCAGCGTCCATTGTCTAATGGATAGGACAGAGGTCTTCTAAACCTTTGGTATAGGTTCAAGTCCTATTGGACGCAATTTATTTCCATCTATTTTTTTTAGATTGTTATACCAAAAACTTATTTGGTTGAATAAAAATTCGAATCAGAAACATTTCTTATTACCCTTGTACTAAGATTACTCTTGTACTAAGAATAAGAGTAATAGAATAGGAGTCATAATTTCAGGTTTGCTCTTGAAGTAGAAACAACTCGACCTGTTCCTGAATAGCCTCCTTCAAAAGGGTTTCCGCTTTCTCGGTGAATGTCTTGGTGGAAGATATAATTTCTTGGAACTGGGGTTTACTCTTTTTTAAGTAGGTGCGTAACTGAACGAGAAATTTCTTTACCTGTCCAATTTCTAATGGATCAAGATATCCATTTGCTCCGGTATAAATAGTAACTATCTGCTCTTCCACCGTGAGAGGGTCCGATTGGGATTGTTTAAGCAACTCGCGTAATCGTTGGCCTCTTGCCAATTGATTCTGAGTAGCTTTATCAAGATCAGAAGCAAATTGTGCAAAGGCTTCTAATTCTGCGAATTGAGCTAGTTCCAATTTTAATTTGCCGGCTACTTGTTTCATGGCTTTAATTTGAGCCGCGGATCCTACTCTAGAGACGGAAATACCCACAT